ATTTTCCAATTCGATACGATCTATTCGTTCGTGGAGCTATTTACTCGATCGCAGACATTTCTGGAACACCTCTAACAGAGGGACAAATAGTCCATTTTGAAAAAACTTATTGTCAACCTCTTTCAGATATGAATATACCTGATTCAGAAGGGAAGAACTTGCATCAGTATCTCAATTTCAATTCAAACATGGGTTTGATTCACACTCCATGTTCTGAGAAATATTTACCATCCGAAAAAAGGAAAAAACGGAGTCCTTGTCTAAAAAAATGCCTTGAGAAAGGGCAGATGTATAGAACCTTTCAACAAGATAGTGTTTTTTCAACTCTCTCAAAATGGAATCTATTCCAAACATATATACCATGGTTCCTTACCTCGACAGGGTACAAATATCTAAATTTCATATTTTTAGATACTTTTTCAGACCTATTGCCGATACTAAGTAGCAGCCAAAAATTTGTATCCATTTTTCATGATATTATGCATGGGTCAGATATATTATGGCGAATTCGTCAGATTCCATTGTGGAAGACACAATGGAATCTGATAAGTGAGATATGGAATCTGATAAGTGAGATATGGAATCTGATAAGTGAGATTCCGGGTAATTGTTTACATAATCTTCTTCTGTCCGAAGAAATTATTCATCGAAATAATGAGTTACTATTAATATCGACACATCTGAGATCGCTAAATGTTCAGGAGTTCTTCTATTCAATCCTTTTCCTTCTCCTTGTTGCTGGATATCTCGTTCGTACACATCTTCTCTTTGTTTCTCGAGTCTATAGTGAGTTACAGACAGAGTTCAAAAAGGTCAAATCTTTGATGATTCCATCATACATGATTGAGTTGCGAAAACTTCTGGATAGGTATCCTACATCTGAACTGAATTCTTTCTGGTTAAAGAATCTCTTTCTAGTTGCTCTGGAACAATTAGGAGATTCTCTAGAAGAAATACGGAGTTTTGCTTTTGGTGGCAACATGCTATGGGGTGGTGGTCCCACTTATGGGGTCAAATCAATACGTTCTAAGAAGAAATATTTGAATCTCATCGATCTCATAAGTATTATACCAAATCCCATCAATCGAATCGCTTTTTCGAGAAATACGAGACATCTAAGTCATCCAAGTAAAGCAATCTATTCCTTGATAAGAAAAATAAAAAACGTGAATGGTGATTGGATTGATGATAAAATAGAATCCTGGGTCTTGAACAGTGATTCGATTGATGATAAAGAAAGAGAATTCTTGGTTCAGTTTTCTACCTTAACGACAGAAAAAGGGATTGATCAAATTCTATTGAGTCTGACTCATAGTCATCATTTATCAAAGAATAACTCTGGTTATCAAATGATTGAACAACCGGGAGCAATTTACTTACGATACTTAGTTGACATTCATAAAAAGTATCTAATGATTTATGAATTCAATACATCCTGTTTAGCAGAAAGACGTATATTCCTTGCTAATTATCAGACAATTACTTATTCACAAACCTTGCGGGGGGCTAATAGTTTTCATTTCCCATCTCATGGAAAACCCTTTTCGCTCCGCTTAGCCCTACCTCCCCCTAGTAGGGGTATTTTAGTGATAGGTTCTATAGGAACTGGACGATCCTATTTGGTCAAATACCTAGCGACAAACTCCTATGTTCCTTTCATTACAGTATTTCTGAACAAGTTCCTGGATAACAAGCCTAAGGGTTTTCTTATTGATGATAGTGACGATATTGATGATAGTTACGATAGTGACGATATCGACCGTGACCTTGATATGGAGCTGGAGCTTCTAACTATGATGAATACGCTAACTATGGATATGATGCCAGAAATAGACCGATTTTATATCACCTTTCAATTCGAATTAGCAAAAGCAATGGCTCCTTGCATAATATGGATTCCAAACATCCATGATCTGGATGTGAATGAGTCGAATTACTTATCCCTCGGTCTTTTAGTGAACTATCTCTCCAGGGATTGTGAAAGATGTTCCACTAGAAATATTCTTGTTATTGCTTCGACTCATATTCCCCAAAAAGTAGATCCGGCTCTAATAGCTCCGAATAAATTAAATACATGCATTAAGATACGAAGGCTTCTTATTCCACAACAACGAAAACACTTTTTCACTCTTTCATATACTAGGGGATTTCACTTGGAAAAGAAAATGTCCCATACTAATGGATTCGGGTCCACAACGATGGGTTCAAATGTACGAGATCTTGTAGCACTTACCAATGAGGCCCTATCGATTAGTATTATACAAAAAAAATCCATCATAGACACTAATATAATTAGATCTGTTCTTCATAGACAAACTTGGGATTTCCGATCTCAGGTAAGATCGGTTCAAGATCATGGGATCCTTTTCTATCAGATAGGAAGGGCTGTTTTACAAAATGTACTTCTAAGTAATTGCTCCATAGATCCTATATCTATCTATATGAAGAAGAAATCATGTAACGGGGGGGATTCTTATTTGTACAAATGGTACTTCGAACT